GGACAGTCTTGGTCCTATTGAAAATACCTGTGGTAGTGAAGATCCTATTATAACTGATCCGTATAAAAAAATTCCTCGTTGGAGTGAGAATACTAGTTCTAGTTACAATAATGTTGATCATTTATTCGGCGTTCGGGACATTAGGAATTTCATCTCCGATGACACTTTTTTAGTTAAGTATAGTAGTGGGGACAGTTATTCCATATATTTTGATATTGAAAATCAGATTTTTGAGATTGATAATGATCATTCTTTTCTGAGTGAAGTAGAAAGTTCTTTTTATAGTTATCGGAATTATAGTTATCTGAATAATGTATCTAAGGGTGACGATCTACACTCTGATCGTTCCATGTCTGATACTCAATATAGTTGGAATAATCATATTAATAGTTGCATTGGCAGTTATCTTCGTTCTCAAATCCATATTGATAGTTACATTTTAAGTGGTAGTGAGAATTCTGATAACAGCTACATTTTTAGTTATATTTGTGATGAAAGTTTGAATCGTAGTGAAAACAAGAATTCTTGTATAAGAACTACCCCGAATGGTAGTGATTTAACTAAAATTTCGAATGATCTTGAGGTAACTCAAAAATACAGACATTTATGGGTTCAATGCGAAAATTGTTATGGATTAAATTATAAGAAATTTTTTAAGTCAAAAATGCATATTTGTGAACAATGTGGATATCATTTGAAAATGAGTAGTTCAGATAGAATCGAACTTTCGGTTGATCCCGGTACTTGGGATCCCCTGAATGAAGACATGGTCTCTCTAGATCCCATTGAATTTCATTCGGAGGAGGAACCTTATAAAGAGCGTATTGATTCTTATCAAAGAAAGACAGGATTAACTGAGGCTGTTCAAACAGGCACAGGTCAACTAAATGGTATTCCTATAGCAATTGGGGTTATGGATTTTCAATTTATGGGGGGTAGTATGGGATCTGTAGTAGGCGAGAAAATAACCCGTTTGGTCGAGTATGCTACCAATAAATTTCTACCTCTTATTCTAGTATGTGCTTCTGGAGGAGCACGCATGCAAGAAGGAAGTTTGAGCTTGATGCAAATGGCTAAAATATCTGCTGCTTTATATGATTATCAATCAAATAAAAAGTTATTCTATGTATCAATCCTTACATCCCCTACTACTGGTGGGGTGACAGCCAGTTTTGGTATGTTGGGGGATATCATTATTGCCGAACCCAATGCCTACATTGCATTTGCGGGTAAACGAGTAATTGAACAAACATTGAATAAGACAGTACCTGAAGGTTCACAAGCGGCTGAATATTTATTCCATAAAGGCTTATTCGATTCAATTGTACCACGTAATCTTTTAAAAGGCGTTCTCAATGAGTTATTTCAGCTTCACACTTTCTTTCCTTTAGAATCAAAATTCAATCAAGTAGAGCTATAAATTCAATTATTTTTTTTTGTGGCGAACAAGTAGTTAGTTTATCAGAATCCAAGTAAAAATGAGAAGGATTGGGTTTTCTAAAGTTGCAGAAAATTCGTTATGTTGTTTTCGAGATCTTTTTTACCCATATTACTTATACTGATTAGTAATTAGAAAACTTATATCAAGCAAGATGAAAAGGTTAATTCTTATTTTTGTGACATTATATTAGGCAAGGCAAATAAAACTAATTTAACCTTAATCTTCCGTATGTATGTATAATATAATTCAAATAGATATATGGAGTCTTGCCTCTTTCCATATCTCCCAAGAATTTTCATTATTACTAAATTACTAATAATCTCTGTTGGATCGTATTCTAACGGGAATTTGTAAGAAACTCTTTATTAAATTAAAATTTAGAATAAAATAATCAAAAAAGCATATGAAATAAATGGATTATCATACATATATTCCATTCTATATTCCTTGCACTTATTATATACTCAATTATTATATATACTCACTTATAGTATAATTATATACGAATTATAATTAATAACTCATTTTAAAAATATATAATATAAGAATAGCAGGTACAAATATTAAATCGGGGTACCCATTCTATGACAACTCTCAACTTACCCTCTATTTTCGTGCCGTTAGTGGGCCTAGTATTTCCAGCAATTGCAATGGTTTCTTTATTTCTTCATGTTCAAAGAAACAAGATTTTTTAAATCCGACTTTGTTTCAAGACTTAGACATATATCATAACATGATATCCACTTTGTAGAATGTCATATAAGATGCGGCTTCCTCAGCGGATCGTATGAAGGGGATGCTAGTATTTTAGATCTAGTCGATTTGATTAATTACGTCTATAAGGTTCACATCAGAATAGTGCTAGTTGATGAGAGTTACTTCGGAAACAAAAAAAGAGTAAAGTCCAATTTATTTTGGTTATTCTCTCAATTCCAATAAAATGCAACTGGATCTAGTATGAGTTGGCGATCAGAACATATATGGATAGAACTTATAATGGGATCTCGAAAAACAAGTAATTTTTGCTGGGCCTTTATCCTTTTTTTAGGTTCATTGGGATTCTTATTGGTTGGAACTTCCAGTTATCTTGGTAGAAATTTGATATCTTTATTTCCGTCTCAGCAAATACTTTTTTTTCCGCAAGGGATCGTGATGTCTTTCTATGGCATCGCGGGTCTCTTTATTAGCTCCTATTTGTGGTGCACAATTTCGTGGAATGTAGGTAGTGGTTATGATCGCTTCGATAGAAAAGAAGGAATTGTGTGTATTTTTCGTTGGGGATTTCCTGGAAAAAATCGTCGCATCTTTCTTCAATTCCTTATGAAAGATATTCAGTCCATCAGAATAGAAGTTAAAGAGGGTATTTCTGCCCGTCGTGTCCTTTATATGGATATCCGAGGCCAGGGGACCATTCCCTTAACTCGTACTGATGAGAATTTAACTCCACGAGAAATTGAACAAAAAGCTGCCGAATTGGCCTATTTCTTGCGTGTACCAATTGAAGTATTTTGAATTGAATTGAAAATTCAGTAATAAAACAAGTAACAAATTGAAATAACTAATAGATCCATCTCCTATAGCAAACCATTCCATTTTGGTAGAAAGAATTTTCATTTTAGGTCCCATTTTTGGAATTGATACATTGGATTAGATACAGATGGGTCATTTCTTCGGACTCCTTTAATTAAATAACCAAAAAAAGAAATCTCTTCTAATGATAACTAATCATAACTCTAAAATTTCTATCTTGTTTTGCCACTTATTTTTGATCATCACACTATTCTTCAGAGGTTTTTCCCGGACGGGGGGCGCGAGCAGCCGGAGAAATTTTTTGAAACATTTGATATTTTGATAGAAAGGGAGTTAGTTCGTTTCCAAATACGAATAATATAAGTTAAGATTCATTACTTCAAATGGCCCTTTGGGGCATTTATCAAAAGGACGCAATTGATATGAATTTGCCCAATTGAGATATCTGGAACCAAAACACTATTTTTGATTATTTCTTCATTCGAATTCGAAGTGGACTCTTATTCTATATTCGTTCGTGATTCAAGGAATAACCAATAAATCACAAATAAAAACCATTCAGAGGATCTATACTTTGTATATAGAATTCATGCTTGATAGAAATAGTAGATCACATAGAGTCGACAAATGAGGTGGGTTCATTAAGAATTCACAGATGAAAAAAAAAAATGACAAAAAAAAAGCATTCACTCCCCTTCTCTATCTTGTATCTATAGTATTTTTGCCCTGGTGGATCTCTCTAGTATTTAATAAAAGTATGGAATCCGGGGTTACGAATTGGTGGAATACTAGGCAATCAAAAATGTTTTTGAATGATATTCAAGAAAATAATATTCTCGAAAAATTTATAGAATTAGAGGAACTTTTCCTGTTGAACGAAATGATAAAGGAATATCCAGAGACACATCTACAAAAGCTTAGTCGAGAAATCCACAACGAAACGATCCAATTGATAAAGATGCACAATGAGGATCGTATCCATACGATTTTACACTTCTCGACAAATATAATATGTTTCCTTATTCTAAGTGGTTATTCTATTCTAGGTAATGAAGAGCTTGTTATTCTTAACTCTTGGGTTCAGGAATTCTTATATAACTTAAGCGACACAATAAAAGCTTTTTCTATTCTTTTATTAACTGATTTGTGTATCGGATTCCATTCGCCCCATGGTTGGGAACTAATGCTTGGCTCTGTCTACAAAGATTTTGGATTTGCTCATAACGATCAAATTATATCTGGTCTTGTTTCCACTTTTCCAGTCATTCTAGATACAATTTTAAAATATTGGATCTTCCGTTATTTAAATCGTGTATCTCCATCACTCGTAGTGATTTATCATTCAATGAATGATTGAAAAATGATCCGCTAATATTAATCCAAATATAATCTTTGTACATACTTTGTACATAAACAAAGTGAAGCGTTCAAAATTGTAATTACTCTTTATATTTCTCCAGAGGATTTCTACTATATTCTAGTAAACTTATTTCAGTACATAGCAAAATCGTGGATAGGGAACTATACTAGCAACCTACCCAATTTATTGTAGAAATTCGGGACTCAATGATTGGACCATGCAAACTAGAAATACCTTTTCTTGGACAAAGGAACAGATTACTCGATCCATTTCCGTATCGCTCATGATATATATAATAACTCGGACATATATTTCAAATGCATATCCCATTTTTGCACAGCAGGGTTATGAAAATCCACGAGAAGCGACTGGGCGTATTGTATGTGCCAATTGCCATTTAGCTAATAAGCCCGTAGATATTGAGGTTCCACAAACGGTACTTCCTGATACTGTATTTGAAGCAATTGTTCGAATTCCTTATGATATGCAACTGAAACAGGTTCTTGCTAATGGTAAAAAAGGGGGTTTGAATGTGGGGGCTGTCCTTATTTTACCCGAGGGGTTTGAATTAGCCCCTCCCGATCGTATTTCTCCCGAGATGAAAGAAAAGATAGGCAATCTATCTTTTCAAAGCTATCGCCCCACCAAAAAAAATATTCTTGTGATAGG